CATAGCTTCGCGTGCTTTTCGATCGATGATGGGACCGAAGACCAAAGGCCGCGGGTCTATATTCTTTTTTTTTTCGCCGCCGCAGTCGGCCTCGGTCTTCGTGAACTCACCAAATGCTTCCGCGTTCTTCTACGCCACTAACCTTTGAGCGGCCTTTTTCGTTTTATTCCTAGCCTTTTGGATCTAGAGTCAACGAGGGCGCGAAGCGCCGCGTTTGATTCGATATGCTTACTAGCATATCGAATCCAGGGCTTATAGTTTAATGGGTTCAAACGCACCGCTCATAACGGTGATATTGTAGGTTCGAGTCCTACTAAGCCTAGATTCTAGAAAACCAGAGAAAAAAAATTGGACTGAAATGGATGCGCGCGCCTGCGGCGCCCTCGAATACCCAAAATAGTTAATAGATTTTTTTGCTCCGCAGGTCATTGTTGTCTTTTTCCTATTTCTCATCATTAAATTACATAATGATAAAAAAAAATATATATATATTTTTTTGGGTGTATAGCTTAATTGGTAGAGCATTAGGCTTTTAACTTAATGGTCGCAGGTTCAAGTCCTGCTATACCCAAATGTTTTTCTAGAAGTTCCCCTGGCAGTTCATATGCACATCAAAATAGACATTGCACGTTGGCTCGTCTAGTACGAGTCATTACGTGAAACTCAAATCTATATCTATTTTTTTATGTCTCTAGAAAAAGAACCGCGCCTTCGGCTTATAATCTAAGCTCAGATAGTGAAAGACGCAGAGAGAGAAATTACAAGAAGATTTGTTGGCTTAGATTGGGCGAAGGCGCGAAGCGCAGCTTGTCCTTTTAGGATGCGGCTTTGAAAAGAGAGAAGTGTTGTAGGTGTTACCAACTACTATTCCTATTTCATTTCTCTTCATGTGAACAATCTGCGCTTCGCGCCTAACCATAGTCAAAAGTAGGGGTCGGAGTCGTTTGATAGCAACTCTGAATAACAGTATAGATATAGATATCTTCCTATTTAGCTCCCGCAAATTCATGTCCTATCTAGGATCTTTCCATCAAGAGCGGATTCCCGTTCTTTCCGAGTCCCGCCAGTAATCTACGTCACCGTCAGCATTAATTATCTATCTGTCTCTTTCATCAATTATCTAAATTATGCCAACCTATCTTATAAAACCCGGCCCGGCAATATAGTCAATACTGGCGACACGATTAAGAAGCAGTGCTCTTCATTTCTAGTATTTTTTCCTTATACTATTTTTTCTTTCATTGGCCATTTATTAAAAATTTTCTGTAGTTTTTGCTCGGCCCTGGTTTTTTTGTTGAAGCGAGTAGTAATTTCTGCTGTTTGTTGGACAGCTTATTGGTTCTACGCTCTTTCATGCACCGTATGCGGAGTGCTCCTTGAATAAGAACGAATACGTCAGAAGCATTGGCAACCTATACATTATTGCCATAACTGTTCGCTTCGCTCCCCGTTATTTAATTGTCTTCTTTTTCCTCAGCATAACAAATTGAGTTGCCCTATTCGTTTTGTCATGGAAGTACATGGATTCCATAAAATGAAGAAAACGTTTTGGCGGCCACGCCTTCGGCCCTTGTTGAATATCTGGCATTGATGTGGGGCTCCGCCCCCCCAATGGAGAGGGCAGAGCGGGTAAGTGCTTAAGTGGCACCATCTGCTAAGACGTCTAAATGCTTTCCTTGATAACCGGAAGTTCTGAAAAAGTGTGAAATGCCGGAGGGCTTTTGACCATCCATTCAAGTGTCGTTGAATTCTGTTCAACAGCCCAAGGACTTGAAGCACACTTGTTTTCACTGGTTAGGGTGGAAAAGACCACTACAAAGAAACACAAAATTCCTACTACAGAAACATACGAGCCGAAACTACTAAAGGCATTCCATCCAGCGTAAGCATCTGGATAATCTGGAATGCGACGTGGCATACCTGCAAGACCTAAAAAATGCATAGGAAAGAAAGTCAAGTTCACGCCGAAGAAAGTGATCCAAAAATGAATTTGACCTAAAGTCTCTGGATATTGAAGACCAGTTATTTTCCCTATCCAATAGTAGAATCCTGCAAATAAAGCAAAAACAGCTCCCATAGAAAGAACATAATGGAAATGTGCAACCACATAATAAGTATCATGTAGAGCGATGTCCAGCCCAGAATTGGCCAATACTATTCCAGTAAGAGTAGAGTAGGTGCCCTTACTCGGGTGGGGCCAATTTTGGATTTCCTTTGCGCCTCTAGTGCACCTCTCTCGTAACCGTACATGATAGTTTCCCCATCATACGGCTTGCACGCGCGTCTAATTCTTTTACGACTTGGCACGGGTTTTATAGCCTGTACCGACGTGTCGAACGAGGCTGCGATTGCCTCTCCGGTTTCTTTCTTCTTCTTCTGAGTTCTTTCCATCGGGGAGAGAGAGTTCGAAGAAGTCTTTTTTTTTCTATGTTGCTATTTGATGACATGTCATTTTGTCCTCACTCTTTCTTGTATGTGAAGCTAGCTGATGACAAAATGAATGTATAGCAGTCGAAGAAGTATTTTTCGTGGTCGGCTCTCCCATGCCCGAGCTTGGCAAGTGTAGCCAGAGAATAACGCGGCAGCAAGGTCGCAACATATATATTGCTGCGCCCCTTCAACAACTTTTTCAGTTTCATGAGCTTTTAGTCTGGGCAGCATCTCGTTTATCTGTGAGATGTTCTTGTCGAGTTGGCTCAACTTGCGCTGCTATTGTTGTGTTCTCTCTATTGGCCCGGATTCGTTGACTAGGCATTTGGTATCGTCCAGTATAGATCTGCCGCGTAGCTTTTTGAGAAAAGGCGTAGCGGGACCAAGCTTTTTGGTTGGGGTTTTCCAACATGCTTGTGTGCTCTTCTTGTCCTGGTTTGGACCTCCATTACTGCAGAACACCAGGAAGTAAGTAACCTCTGACCTAATTCCGGGTTCCTTTTCCCGGAAAATGATGTCGATATATCACTTCTGGAGAAGCCTGCGGCCTCCTGTTTTAATCCGTCCCATTGTAGTTGTAAGGCGTCTGCTTTTTTTAGTATGATTAGGGTGCGAACACAGCAGTTCCTGATGACGAGTTTCATTTCATTCGTTAATTGGTAGAACTTATCGACGAACGAATAGTAGTTGCATATTCCTCTTAGGATTCAGCCTTTGTAGTCCTCTCGTATTTCGCTCAACGCGCCAACGAAACGAATCGTATAAGTCTCCTATCTCTTTTTCAACAGGTTTACCAAAATGAAATGGTCGATGTTGCCGTAGTATTTTGTTCTATGCCCTTTCAGAGCTCAGTGGTGCTTTTGCGGTCCGGTTCCGATGACACCGTGGGCTAAATAAATGCAAGGGTCGAAGACCTTGATAGGGGCACCGGTTTGTAAATAACTGCTATATACTATTCCAGAATGATCTTTTCTTTAGAGGGCCACTGTAGGCTGCGGCGGGCGTTCGCCTCCCTCGAAGCGCCTCATACCTTGTTGAAATCGGAAGCGTTCTGAGCGAAGTTGTTTATTTTTCTTCTGCTGACGTTTACTATTTTGCCGTCAAGGGCCGGCGTACTTCGCCCCGGGATGAACTAAAACATTTGTATGCCAACTCGGTCAGGTCTCCTTGAAATAGAAATCTGCAAGGGTTGAGGTTGTTGTTAAGGTTGCCTTTGTCGTTGTTAAGAATGGAATGCAGTTCTTTCGCTATCAGGTTAGTCATCCGCCTGACTAGTGAAGTCCTCACACGCCTGTGCGCCTGGCCCGCGTAGCAAGGGTATAGCAAAAAGATTTTTCCAAACCTCATTTGTCGAGGGCCTCCTCAGCAAAGTGAAGTGGTGGGTCACCTGCTGTCCCGTGCTTGACAGAAATGGCGTCATCCGGTTAGGTGCTGGGATTGGGAACCTTAAGTCCTTCATAGCGGGCGAGGCTTACTTGAGCCTTGAATTGCTTGCACCCTACTGCTATTTGGCCACGTACGAGATTTTCGAGAGAGTTGACGCGTTGACCCGGTAGGGGGTCCACCGGGTTCGCCTCCCGTTAGTGCAAATCACCTCGTTGTTTTTGGTTCCCCCCGTTGCCTTTTTAGGGTACCACCTTTCGGAAGCCCCCGAAGGAGGGGTTTTTTCACCCTACTCATCTTTGCTTCTGGGGTCTCCCCTACACGTCAACTGGAGAGAGAATACGTCCGTCTGTCGCCATTTCTGGGGTTATGGCGAAGTAAACGTCATCCATTCCGATTAGCACGTCGCACCCCCCTACAGTAAACAAAAAGATAAATCCTACAGCAAATAACATGGGTGTTTTGTATTGTATTGAACCTCCCCACATGGTAGCAATCCAACTAAAAATTTTTATTCCAGTAGGCACGGCAATGATCATGGTAGCCGCAGTGAAGTAAGCACGTGTATCAACATCTAAGCCTACGGTAAACATGTGGTGCGCCCACACAATAAATCCAAGAACTCCAATACTGATCAAGGCATAAACCATGCCTAGATAACCAAATACGGGTTTTCTTGAAAAGGTAGAAACGATATGACTAATGATACCGAATCCTGGCAAGATTAGAATATAGACCTCAGGATCGGGATAGATTTTGCCGTTCCCAGCAAAGCCCCCCACAGAACCCAGCGAGCTCCTCTCAAAGCACTGGGCTCTTCGCGGAATATGCCCATAACCTATGTAGTCCATCCTCAAGCATGTTCTGTAACAAGACACCACGAGTGCACAAGGGATTTGTGCAACAAATTACCATCACCAGGCACTTCCGAGTTCTTATAAAAAGGCCGCAGGTCATGAATCTCTAGATTAGAGCTAGTCAAATAACCTAAGCCTTGATTGCATACGGGACATATACCTTTTTGGCGGATGAATAGCCTGCTAAATTCGTTACCTTTCCCGTCCACCAAAATTTCCCGATAGCTTTGAATCCGAAGATTCCATTCATCAAAGGGGGTTGAATCTATGAAAGGATTACCTAGATCACGAGATGCTCGAAACATATGAGCAGGAACTTCTTTTACCATAGACGCAAGGAGTGTTATCCATATCACGTCAGCACAATGGCGTTTGGCATCTACACTGGGCTCGGTCCAAGTAGCATGGAAATCCCAAAGTCTGCCACGGGGAGAGGGCACCCCCTGGTAGAATCGGGAAACCAGTCTGGGTCGAGGAGTTTTAGAGAATTTACGATGTAAATATCGCCAGCTTCTATGCCAAATCCAGTGATCCAGCAGACTGAAGGTATGAAGAAAGTTGCCAATTCCAAAGTAGTTGCCCCGACCATGAAGAATTGGGTTTACCAATTTGATCATCTGGTAAGGAGAGAAATCTATATTTTCAGAAAAGACATTTTTTATTTTCCATTTCAGCGACATTATTCTATTAGGATTAGGATACACGTAGAGGCCCCCACGAGTGAAATTCTTCCCCACCTTCCATGAGGAAGTGATTTGGCTATAAGAGCGAGCCCTATCGATATTATGGAATATGAAGCCGATAAAATGAAGTCTCTCTCCGATCTTCCACGGGAATATGCGGGTTTTTTCTGACGACAATTGAAGGCCACGTTCCGCCAGGAAACTTTTTGCTTTTTCAAAAAGTCGTTCCACTAATGTTTCATCATTGGTAATAATGACAAAGTCATCAGCATACCTGATAAGGCGGACTGATTCTGTTTTTCGGGTCTGGTTGAAGAGATAACTATGGCCTTTTCTTTGCATCCATTCTGTCCTTTCAGGATCAGCCATAGTAGTCCGGTGTCCGCCAGTTATTTTCTTTTCTAGCCCATCCAGGGCAAAGTTCGCGATTAAAGGACTTATGACACCGCGGAACGAGACTTCAAGTTCCCCTTGATATTCAATTGGACTCTTAAGCCATTCCTCGAGTACAATTTCTGTACTACTAGGCATGGGAAAATTATCTAAGGTCCATCGGTGAAATATTCGGCCGAGGAAGCCTTTTATATCAGCATCAATTACCCATTTGGAAACAAAATTTTTACTATTTTGTTCCATTCCCTTGTCGTTCACTTCGCGTACTCTTTGCCTTCTCGTGTCTAGTATGTAAGCAATTTCACCTACCGCCATGTGTGCACATTTTCCCCTCCGAGATCCGAAGCTATATTTGTCAGCAAAGGGTTCTGTTACAGGTTCAATAGCTAGTTTGAACAAGTGCTGGACGGTCCTGTCAAATATTGTGGGTATTCTCAGCAGCCTTTCACCATTTTTTGGTTCGAAAATGGAAACATGGCGAACGGGTGAGCTCTTGTAGTTCTTTAGATTGATCCGAAAGATACGACGAACTAGACCGATTCGGGAAGAAGCTTCTAGTATTTTACCATCGACTCCCGGAGTTCGACTTCCGGAAGTATAATAGAAATTATCTACGGCAATTATTCGAGAGGTTAATTGGGTACAGATTTCAAGCATGCAGTCTTTCAAAAATGGGTTTCTGAGTCCCAGGGAAGCTGCTAAAAGAGAGAGGATCCTTTGTTGGTTCTTTACTAATTTATGAATAGCCGTAAATTTCTTTCCCAACATGGGCCACCGACCCTCGTTCATGATGACCGCGGCTTTCCTGGCGATAATCCGTGATTTTTTTCGGGTCTCCTTCCATTCAGCGAAGAGACTGTCTGGAGATCCTGAGCCATTAGAGAAGCCACGTCTCTCTTTCCACGTCAAACGTTTCAGCATTACCCACATGTTATTGTGTATAGCCTTACGTCTCATCTCACCCTGTGATAGCATCATTGACTTGGATATATCAACAATGTCCAGTTGAATGGAAATGCCAATTTCGGCTCTTGAAAAAGGTTCCACCACAGGGGCAACGCTACCAATAGAATATCTGTCTTTTCGAAAGATGTTGGGTCTCGAGTGGTCCGCCCGGGCAAGGGCCGAAGGCTTCTTGCACGCAACGTGTGGAATCTTACCCTCGAAAGAAAGGAGGGCACACTCCAACCCCAAAAGATCCCTACTACTATTACCGGGGTCTAACCCAAAAGAGTTTGAAACTGAAACAAGAGAAAAAGGGCCTTTTTTTCTTTTTCTGGCACCATCCTCTACCTTTCTCATGACATCGACTCCCAAACATCCCACCTCATTGCCAGTTATCTGCATTCCAGGCAGATAGTTGATTTGAGGCACAGAACAGCTGTGCTCGCTTAGGTAGCGCTGTAAGGGCAGCGTACCACCTTTTCTATTGGCGCAATCGCGCCCATGACCAAAAAACCAAAAGAGATGCTGGTATAATATTGGATCTCCTCCTCCTGCAGGATCAAAAAAGGTTGTATTAAAGTTCCTATCAGTTAATAACATGGTAATTGCCAATCTATTCACACACTTTTGGTCAGTGGAGCACAATAAAAATCGATTTTTTTCATGCCGTTGTGGTGCAGTTTGGACTATATCTTCATCTTTTCCTAATCATACCCGCTTTGATGCGCACAATACCCTTTTTTTTAGCCCGCATGGACCACGAGGCCAAAGGATTTGCAAACACTAGGATCATGCACCCATCACTTCAAATCAAGCCGGCCAAATAGGCATCAAGCTTTTGTTTGCCTGGATGGCAAAAGTAGGTTTGACCAGAGATGTTTGGCGTATAGTCTCTGAGGGCGAACCATCATGGTTCGTTCCCTGCTGATCGTCGTTGCAGAGTTCCCAGCATATAGTCAAATTCGACCAAGACATCGCTGCCTTGTCAGGCGCAAATACACCTGCCAATACTGGAAGAGATAATAAAGGTAGGAATGCTGTCACTAATACGGACCATACGAATAGGGGTAATCTATGCATGGTCATTCCTGGCCCACGCATGTTGAAAATAGATAGGGGTCAGTCTATGCTGCCCTCCGAACCATACATGACAATTTTTTGTCATACAGCTCTCACTCGGAAAACTTCAATTGCTGAGATTCTTGTATCAGGTGCGTCTCGAAGGATGTGTTGCTTAATAGGGGCCTAGGACTGATAGTATGATATTATCTGCATTTCCTAGCTTCTTTGCATGATACGCTTCGCGGTGAGCTTTATATAATGGAATCTGCTTTCGTTTATATGCTCTGGGCAACCGGGTAACCTTAGTTTCTTATTCGAATCTCTACTTAAACGTCTAAAACAGTCCTTACATGATTTATTTCCATATTCCTATCACCGCAGATGGCACAAATCCAACCTAACCCAGACTCGTAAAATTTTTCGGTCTACTAAACCTGCATAACCTAATTTGGAGTAGCTGTTTACCTTGTAATCATGTAGAACCTTATAGTTATTTGGAATTGTCAGGCTACTCTAAGTATTCAGGCATTGAAGCTTAGCTCCAATTTTATTGAACCCAGTTCGGAACTTCGATTTGAAAGCCGGCTTTGGATGAGTGAACTAAGAACCATATCACTTTTTGCAGATTTCTCTCATCAACCACACCACAATAATTAGAATTGGGCGGTCCTATTAATTAGGTCAGGATGGATATCTGGATGTGATAGTCTTATCTTTTGATACCTTTGGCGCAGATTAATCTATGATTCAGCCTTTGCGTATACGTATCTGCGAGTTCGAAAAACCAGTTCCCATGCAATCTATAAGGGGTTGGGCCATCTGAACCTTTTTCCGCAAAGCCGAGAAAGCTGGTTTTACGAGTAATGTCCCCAGGCTTACCTTGGATACTTTCATAGCAGGAAACCAGAAATTTAGGATCCGATAGAATTATTCTCAGTCCATTATAGCGTCCCTGGTTATTTTTACAATTGTTTACTATCTTATTAGCATATGTACGGGCGTCGCTTTGTTAACCATTCTTCTGATTTCTTTGAAGAGGCCTGCAAGAGTAACTTTCTTTGCCCGAAACAGATGAAAAAGAACTATGGATCGTTTTCTGACTAGTCACCTTCGTGTTCTGGCTGGGTGGGTTTCCTTCCCCTTGCTACTATGAGACCTCTGAGCCCGCGCATCATTTGTCGGATGATGTGAAGCGGTTACTTCCCGTGGTTGCCCCATTTTTGTGTTTTCTTTTTGACCTTCGTCAAGGCCTTCAGTAGTTTAAGGTCCTTGCGCACTTGCTTGATTGCTCAGGCCGGTTCCCATGTTAGAATCACCCGTGGCTGTCCAACAACTATGACCGTTCACTACATCAGTCAAAGCTTTCGCCCAGATTGGTATTGGTTCCCGGGTTACTCTACCACACATATACCGACGTATTCTGCCTGGGATATGTAGCCTTTTCAAGGCAGTGAGTGCGTATCAAGTTGGTTAACCTAACCCTTACTACCCTGCTTAAAGGATACCACCAAGGGGGGCAGTCCCCTTTGGCCTCCCTATCGACCAACTGCTCGCAAACATGATGGATTATTGACCCAAAATGCCGCATTGGCCTGCTGCATGTATTTCTTTGAAAGAGTCAGACATACATGTAGGAATATGGATATTAGTCCTCACTGAAAACGAGCCTCGCACAGCGCACTAGTGATAAAATTGATAGAACCTAAAATAGAGGAAACACCTGATAAATGGAGACTGAAAATGGCTAAATCCACAGATCCTCCAGAATGACTGGTTATACCACTTAACGGCGGATAAACCGTCCATCCGGTACCAGCGCCCACTTCTACCAGAGCAGAACTTAAGAGAAGTAACAGTGACGGTGGTAACAACCAAAAACTAATGTTATTTAATCGTGGAAATGCCATATCAGGTGCACCTATAAGAATCGGAACGAACCAATTACCAAATCCACCTATCATCGCAGGCATAACCATAAAGAAGATCATTAAAAAAGCGTGAGCTGTTATTAACACATTATAAAGTTGATGATTTCCACCAAGAATTTGATTGCCAGGCTGTGCTAATTCCATACGAATTAGTACCGAAAAGCATGTACCCATAACTCCAGCAATGGCACCAAAAATGCAATATAGAGTCCCTATATCTTTGTGGTTCGTGGAAAACAGCCATCTTTGTGCAAAATTGTTCATTTCAGAACTCCATCTTTCAATAATACCATGCTTTGTTGAACTAGTTTCGATTGATGTTTTCGCAATTTAGAAAAGCGAAATTCGTCACAAACTGTTTCGCGAAAACAGGTGACTATCTTCTCTTGTAAACTGCTGCGAGAATGCTCTTGAATAGCTAATAGTGTTTTCAACTTTTGCTCCACTTGTTGGCATAACACAGCTTGCACTGTCTGTTTGCACTTAGGTGCGCAGCGCGTAAGCAGATCATTTATACAAGATTCTCCAATCATTTGCGTACTTGAACGCAAACTTATACTACGTAATTCATGCTGTTTCTTCAACTCGGACAACAGAGCTTCTTGAGAACTCATCAATTGCTGTAGCTCTGAAAGAAGAGCTTCGCTTCGCGCATCAGAAGTAGCTTTTAAAATTTCACCAAAGGTTTTTTGACTAAATATAACAAAACCTACAAAACTTAAAGCTACAATAATTTCTTCATTATAAATTAAGATTTGTTTTGAACTTAAAACACTAAAAATTAAAATAGCGAATATAATAAATTCACGCATTCGTATTTTTCTTTTTTCTTGGTCCGTTCTTGATATTCATTAGGGTGTTCCTTTGTCCGCGTAAAACATAGATTTTGTTAAGAGCTGTGGTTCGACGTGACGCTAAAGAAGTTATATGATAAGTAGAGGGACTCATAATTGAAAGTGCGTTTTTTTTTATCACTTGTGAGACACTAATTTCTCCTAAGGAACATACATAAGATTTATTCAGTCGTTTTAATTGATTAGCATTTAAGCTTTTTACCATTTCGTTACACCACTTGGATGCTCCAGATACACCCGAGTACAGATAGGATATACTGGTATCAAAGCATTCTTTGAAAACAACATCCTGTTCAACACTGTAATCGCTCGGCTCTGTGCCTACATTCTGATGTGAAATCAGCTGTTTTCGTAATTTGAGAATGCGACTTATTTTGGGTAATCCATCATTATATAATAATACATAAAAGGCCATATAAAAGACACATAACCAAACAAATTGCGTCAAATAGGTAAATTGATCTAGTTGAGGCATTTTTTTTTTACTTTTTCTTTGCTGATCCAAATACTTTTATTGAATCACGAGAGAAGAAAACAAGTTTTCTTCTTTGAGCCCTTATTGAGCCCTTAATGGTAAAGCTCTTTAGGCAAAACCTACCAAACGGGCCGCAGATTTTCATGGAAAATTGGAGAAGGAAAAATTGGTGAAGAAACTAGAGTCATGATTAAAATATATATATATATTTTGGTATTAGTATTCTACATAACGCAGAGCGAACACCACGATTGTTTCGGAGTCTGGACGAAAAAAAATATTTTTTAAGCTTATAGATAGATAGGTTAACTAAAAGCTACTAATATTTCCACTACTATCCATTCCATCATCGAGGTATCGAGTTTCCACATGGGCATATGGGGCAATGATAAATCGCTTGTAGTCACACTAATTGGTCATTTCCATGACATCCTTTCTTCAAACCCAGTTCTTTAGTTGCTCTGCGTTAACACACCAACAAAATTGAATTCCTTGCCCGGCCTTGATCTCTGAGTCTAGATACGTTATTTGTGGTGGATCGTTCCGTATTTTCATGCGTTTCCTCAGTGCGGGCTTGAGGCTTTGGGCCTAAGCGCTTTAAGCTTTGTCTGGTCTTTTGGGTCGTAAAGACCATAGGAATAAAGCTCGAATTTTTCTTTTTTTCTTTTTCGGTCTTTTCATATTTATGAAAAACTGTGTCTTTTTTCGTGTCTTGCAAGTGTTTCCGCTTTGTGCCCAAACGCTTTACTCGTTTCTGACGCGGTTTTGCCGGCGAAGAATAATCTAGTTTGCCATCACCAATTTCTTTTACTACGATATTGCCAATTTTTGAGTTCATGTTCAAAATAGAGAAGATTCTCCATTGACTATGAAATACTTTTCGATTTCTGCGAAGACTCTTTGGAAGAAAAGCTATATGACCTGCGATTGCTACCGCATAACCTCCTTTGACTGAATTCAAAATAAACCCTTTGATCAAATTCCGGTCACTTCGCCAGATTCTAGTTAGTTCAGTCCAAACTAGTTTGCTTTTACATTTTCTCTCTAGAGGTTTTGACAAAAGCATTTTTGGTTCACCAAACACTTCCACATCTTCAATTCCCAAAATAAACCTCGTTTGCTTAGTGATTGGCACTCTTTTCAGCTCATGTTGGAAACAAATTATTGGAGTTTTCAGCCCCGTATCCACCAATATCATGCTTTGTCGTAATTTTTTAACTGAACATTGTATAGCGCTTCCGCGTAATGGATTCAAACTAGAATTATATTGGGGAAATAGTTGAGTAAAGCTCATGTTGCTTTTTTCTTTTTTTTAGTACTTATTTTCTAACCTGATTCATCTGCTTATAGAGGCTTTCAGACCACGCTGCGCCCTCATAATCAATTTCATGAGGAATGCAATTACATAGTAATTGCTAAAGAATGGGGCGAAATTCGGGCTGCTATCGTTGTGTTCTCTCACAGAGCCGTACATGATAGTTTTGTGTCATACGGCTTTTCGCCCGAAGCCACGAAAAAAAAAGTATAGATTTTTTTATGTTGATATCCTCCATTTTCTATCACCAGTTAGCCTATCTCGCAAAAAAGAGTCCGATACCGTCGCCGCGTGAATATACACGCGGCTCTTAGCGAATGAGGCCCAAGGGGCTGCGAAGACTGTGGCCTTTCATTCATTTTTTTTATACCGGAAATAGAAAAAATGGCTAAGTAACATAAAGGTAATGTATTGGATTGCAAATCCTAGAAAGATGGTTCAAATCCGTCCTTAGCCTACTTGAAATTCTACTGTTTCTCTACAAGTACTGCACTTTCCTATTTGAGGAAGGTCAAACCCTTTGATCAACCTCTAGACTTACCCGCCATCTGCGACACAAACAGTGCAGGCGACAACCAGCTAAGCGCCCGCTGCCTTTTGGCAAGGCCTTGTTCCAAACTTCGAGGTTGCTCTTCATCGAAGATAAGAAGCAAGAGAAGTAAAATATATATCTATATATATTTTTTTGTGAAGCAGTCTCCGGAACGAAGCATGCTTTTGTCTAAAGCCACTGCAAGATCGATTTTCAGACCACTTTATTCTCTCAAGATCTGAACTCCTTAAAAATTCTTTAATAGAAAGCTTCACTCTATTGTGTTTAGAAGTGGATTTGAACCACCGACACAAGGATTTTCAGTCCTTTGCTCTAACCACCTGAGCTATCTAAACGGAAATAAAAAAAAGGAACTATGTACAATTCTAGTTTGTTGGTTATTCAAAAATTATTAAGTACAAATGCATATCTGGGCCATCGAATACCTACTTCCGATTTTCAAGGATATTTATACGGATTTAGAAATGAAATGGCTATTATTAATTTAGAAAAAACACTTATTTGTTTACGAAGGGCTTGTAATTTGATTGAATCTATTATTCGTGCAAAAGGCCATTTTTTATTAGTGAATACCGATCCAGAATATAATAAAATAGTTCGACAAATGGCAAAAAGAACCAATCAGAGCTATATCAATCATAAATGGATTGGAGGATTTTTGACCAATCGCAAACATATGAAAAATGTACAAAAACACTTTCAGAATTTTTCTGCGCATTCCAAATTTAAAGACGCCTCTATATCGTCGCCCTTCGATTTTTTTCCGCATTTTAGAAAGATGCAAAAATGTTTTGAAGGAATCATGACACACGATATTCCAGATTGTTTAGTAGTAATAGATGCAAATAAAAATTCTATGGCTATACTTGAAGCCAATCAATTACAAATACCTATCGTATCTTTGGTGGATTCCAATATTTCGAACAGATTACAAAAATTAATAACTTATCCCATTCCAGTAAATGATGATTCTATACAGTTTGTATATCTATTTTGTAATTTGATTACGAAAACAGTCATTCTTTCACAAAGTGCTTGGCCGCTCTCGCGAAAACCCTTAAGTCGGGGCCGCAGGCCCTAGCAAAAAAAAAAATATATAGATTTTTTTTTCGGATTGAAAATTGGGAAAAAGAACCTTGAAACTCTTTCTAAAACTTTTTTATCAACAGATTCTACTTAATTCATCTACACTAATAACGACTTTTTCTCTATTTCTGTCATATATCGTAGTCACGCCCTTAATGATAGGTTTTTCCAAAGACTTCTTATGTCATTTTCACTTGGGTCTAATTTGGATTCGTTTATTGTTTTCTTTTCTTCCCGAACGTTTTCTCCAGAATGATTTTGAAGATGGTACACTCGAATTGTATTGTTCAAGCGGCTATTGTTTGCAAAAAATATTACTTTCTAAATTGGTAGGTCATTGGGTTCTTCAAATAAGTGGTATTTTTGGTACTTTTCCAGTGGTACAACCTCTATACCAATTTGATCAGCTCAAAATGAATTGGTTCACCCTTATTATAGGAAGTCTGATATTTACTCTTATGTGTGGTATTCATCCTCGTTTGGCTCTCGGAATAATATCTCATAGTTGGAACAGTTTGCAAAATCTTACCACTTTACCCACTCTATTACCCTTAATTATTTTCTGCGCCTCTACCGAAACAGAATGGTTTCATGTTCTTTTATTAATGGGGTATTTACTTTTGTTTTTATTTCTTTATCCTATTTTGGTTTCGATCATTTCACAAAAGTTGATAAGCCAATAGAATTGATTGCCTTTGCGGGTATACCGGCTCACTCATCGTAAATATTGTGGAGCAAACAAAAAAAGAATATATATATATTATTTTCCTTCTGTATTTATTTCCTATACTAAACTCCTGTACACCGTTTAATTCTGGCAGAGAGAGAAAGCAGGGATTTGGTGAAGTTTGAGTGAGAAAACTATTTCCAGGTGGCCCAGATGGGAATGATCCAGCTTAGCAGAGCACAAAGCTTCTTTTTTTCCGCATTATAGATGTCTTGGGAAGACCTGTTAGTAAAGCGCTTCGAAGCGCAGGGCTCAGCGAAGAAAATTTGTTTCCTTGCTGGGCTGGCTCTTCTTCGGCAGGTTTTCACGAAGCAAGGAGCGAATCAAACAGAAAAAAAAGCTGTCGAATTTTAATAATTAGCACGAAATGATCCATATTTTTTTTCTAGCCGGGCCATTGATGGACTATTATTTCATGATAAAACGTTAGAAAATCCCTATGTATTTCGAAATACTACGACCTTCTTTGATCATGTCATGCTCTTTTCGCTATGCACGAATTCTCATCGGATTTTGTTGGTTCTTAGCAGCAATGGCTATTTATTTAAGTATCTGGGTAGCACCATCCGATTTTCAACAAGGTGAAAATTATCGCATTATCTATGTGCATGTTCCAGCTGCTTGGATGAGTTTACCCATTTATATCGCAATGGCTATCAGCAGTGTGTTATTCTTATTAACAAAACATCCGCTTTTTCGGTTATTTTCCGAAAGCGGCGCCAAAATAGGTGCTTTGTTTACATTGTTTACCCTATTAACCGGGGGTTTTTGGGGTAAACCTATGTGGGGTACCTTTTGGGTGTGGGACGCTCGTCTAACCTCTGTATTAATCTCGTTCTTTATTTATTTAGGTGTACTGCGTTTTCAACAGTTTTCCGCGGACGTCGCTTCTATCTTTATCCGTATAGGGTCAATCAATATACCAATAATTAAATTTTCTGTAAACTGGTGGAATACATTGCATCAACCTTCCAGCATTAGCCAATTTGGTACTTCAATACATATTTCTATGCTCATTCCAATCCTGTTAATCTTTATTAGCTTCCTTTGTTTAAGTGGGATTTTTTTTATTTTGGAAACACGTCAAATTATTTTATCTTTTTCTAGTTTTTCCGTAGAGAGTCAAATAAATCCGCAAAACAACAATAGAAAACAGGTTTTTTTTTATACGAACAATGGATCAAGCAAAAGCACCTAAGGAAAGGTGGACTTTTATTATTGGGTTTAAGCAAGTTGTTTAAGGCTTTAGGAGAAGCAAAGCGACGCTCTGCGTTAAAAAACGCAAAAAAATCTATTTTTTTTGCCAATTATAAGCAAAATTTACTGAAATGTATAATGAATTGGGCCATTATTTTTTAGTACTGAGTATTTTTGTTGCATTAACTTACGACAAAAGACCTGCGGCTATTTCACTTTATTTTCTTTTCTTTACTATTTCCTTTTTCGGTATTTCGTTTTGCTATATTTCCTCTGATTTCTTCAATTACAACGTATTTACCAACTCAAATGCTAATGCGCCTTTATTTTATAAAATATCAGGAACATGGTCTAATCATGAGGGCAGTTTGTTATTATGGTGTTGGATCTTAAGTTTCTATGGATTTTTTTTGGGTCATCGGGTTCGACCCTGCAATGTTTCAAAACGAGGGCGCAGCAAAAATCTATTTTTTTTCCGCAGACCGCTCGTGGCTTTTCGCTCTGCTTCCTTCATAAAAAAAGAGAATAAACAATTCAGACATCATTTGTTGCAGAACCTGTTTGGCACCATAAATCATAAAAGCTCCCTCGAGGGCCAATCCAAAGCGGCGTCCTCAGGTATCGTCCAAGAGCCCTCGGATAGAAGGTTAAAAGATGGTGCAGATGCAGAAGAAAATAAAAGGCCCATAAGGCTTGAAAAATGGAAAGAGTTGAAAAAAAAAAAATCTAGATTTTTTTTTTTGCTTTACGCTTTATGTAACAATTTAGATTCTTTATTTTTGGCACAAAATGCAAATAATAAAGTTTCCTTTATTGATGAACGGCGAATTTATATGGGCATTGCTTTCTTCTTTTCGATTTTCTTATTAGCAAGTTCCAATCCTTTTGTTCGAATTTCATTTGTTTGTACCAAATCACTTGCAGAATTAAATCCTGTTTTACAAGATCCTATATTAGCTATACATCCTCCCTGCATTTATGCAGGATATGTCGCCAGTGCTATCGGTTTCTGCTCATGTCCAGCCAAAATAATGAATGGTATCTCTGCACTCTATTTGCCGATGCGAAGAGAAAGCAAGGCCGAAATTGTTGATGCTTTCTTTCGCATAACAAATGAGCTGATTACCCAGGAGAATGCAAAGAAAATTCTAAAAAATCTATTTGAAAATACCTGTTCTCTTCATCCCAGTTTTGCTTTCATCTCGCTACGCAATAGAAGCCTACTCGGGCTTCGGCACTTGGTGTCGCCCTCTTCGCTCCGGTCAAAAGAGCGGCTGAATCTTACAGAGAGCCAGTGGACGAAGCGTGTTGTTCGTAAAGCGAATACTGCGTTTTTGTATTTCGGTTGGACCCGTAGCGCGAATGAAGTGGTCTCTGGCCCACAATACCATGGGTGGAAACAAATTCAAATTTGGATCTTGACATGCTGGTGTTTTTTGACTGTAGGCATATTGCTAGGAAGTTGGTGGGCTTATCATGAATTAGGGTGGGGGGGTTGGTGGTTTTGGGATCCTGTAGAAAATGCTTCTTTTATGCCTTGGCTATTAGCTACAGCTTGTATTCATTCAGTAATTTTCCCTAAATTGAATTATTGGACTTTGTTTCTCAATATGGTCACTTTTCTATGTCGTGTTTTAGGAACTTTTTTCGTACGTTCTGGATTGCTAACTTCCGTTCATAGTTTTGCCACAGATTCTACACGAGGAATCTTTTTATGGTTTTTTTTCCTCAACATCACTATCATATCTTTGATGTTTTTTTTTCAAATGAAGCGGCAATCAAGTACTAGGCTAGTTGGTGCATTATTTGATTTATCATCAAATCAAAGCCTGAGGGCCCCAAAACCCGTAAACCAGATCTTATGGTATTCGCGGCGAAGCACTCTATTCGTGCACTGGCGTCAATCTACTCGTTTATTAAAGCTGATGGAGGACGAAGAAGGCCATGACAAACTAATTGTATACAAAACAAGGAAGATACATAAAGAAAAAAAGCTCTTTTTCTCGGGCCAAAGAGAGAAGAAGCTAGCACCATTTCGAATCCACACGGTGAAACCTTTGGCTTTTTTGTCATTTGTTATGCGAAGGCTCCGCGCCTTCCAGGAACTATGGCTACGGAGGTAGCGTACCGGGGGCGCAAAGCCTTCGCCAAAGGCCGAGGAAGAGAAGCCTTCGGCCCTGCCAATGAATCATTTTTTTGTTTTCATTTTGAGTTTTTCTATCTCGTATTCTCTTTTTCTTCGAAGCAAAATCCTAAAAACAAATAGAGCAGATGGTCCAACTACAGAACTTTTTTTTTCTTCTTATGTTTCTGGTTGTGCTTTGTGGTACGGCAGCACCCATACTATTTCAATGGTCGGTAAGTAGAGATGTTCCCACAGGTGCTCCTTTTTTTCATGGTACTATAATACCTATTTTTACCTCTTTATTATTGCTTCTAGTTCATGTACATTCCAGGGGATTCATACGCTCTATGGAGAAAACAGAAAGGATAGTTTTGGTAAGAGCAAAACCCATTTTATTACTTAACACAATCGAAAAAAGCTCCCCAAAAACTAGAGCTAAAAATGCATTTTTTTTCTTTTTTCTCTTTCTTTTTAATTTCTCCATTTTCAAATTTATGGGAGACTTGTCATATTCAGAATCTTTCTGTGGTGTGCTTTGTTTTTCATTATCTCGTACATTTTTTTTATCATTTGAATATAGGCGCGATACGTGGGCAAACGAGGAGCGTGGGCTTGGAATGGAAGAAAAGGGAAACCCGCGTAGGCGGGCACAGAGAAGAAAGCGCCAAGCGCTTTGTTGGCCTAGCGGAAGAAAGAAACAAAGAAATAAAAAGAAAGAAAATTTTTCCTTTTTATTTCTTTCAAATAAATCAAAAATATTTTTGATTTATTTGCTGCAATTTTCAAAAACCTTCGGCTTCAACGAAAAAGCCAAAATTTTGGCTTTTTATTCTCTGCTTGCTTCTTCGCAAGCTTATTCTCTCGTCCTTGAAAATATTTGGAATAGATTTTTTATTGTTCGCGCCTCACCAAAAAGACTGATGGATGTTGGTCATGACTTTCGAAAAGTTCCCATGACTATGAAAATTTCACATGGAGGAGTTTGCATCTTTATTATGGGTGTTATTCTGTCGTGCGACCCGGCAGCTTATGCGCGACCATCTCGTGTTTAAGCTCACGCCATATGGGCGTGAACTCTGGTTGAATTCGGGTTCTAAATCCCGCCGCTGAGATGCTCAGTCGACTCTTGAACCTTGATAGGAAGACGGCTTCTTCCCAAATTAGTGCAAAAGGTTCAAGGACTTAGGATGAACTTAATGTGAATGGGTATAAGCTTCGCTGCTCAAAAACACCCAGTATTGACCACACTGAGAGACTTGCCAATAGCAAAAAAGGCCGCGGGTGACGCTAGTTGGCGAAATGGCGTTAAGCATTCCTGGCAATACGGAAAGAGAGGTCGTGATGATATCATCTACGTTCGTACTGTCCCTTGTGGAGTAAATCTCACATCCAAAAATCTAACCAGGGAACGGAATAATTCCCATTAAGTTCCAGTAAAACTGGCAGGCCAGCCGGGCCGTAAGCTAGTGGGAACAGGATTCTTCCGGCAAGACAAGACCTTTGGGGCAAACGCTCACTTTGCTCGCGTCAGTGAAAGAGATCCCGAAGAAAAGGCCGACGCGGGGACTCAGGGCGCAGCATAACGAATGGTGAAGAGTTCCTATAAGCGGAATAAACGGGAAAAAAAATTTTTAGGCGAATGCCATGTAAATTTCCGCTTCATTATTTATTATTTATTATTCGGTCTTCAGGCTCCCCTTGAGAAGAGCCGTATGAGGCCGTAGGCTCACGTACGGTTCGGAAGCCAAGCCCCTGCAGTGATGCTGTGGCTTAGGTTAACCAACACAAAAAAGAGACAGTTTACTCAATTATTGCCTTTAGGTTCTGAACTACATATAGGAAGAGAGCATTGTTGTTTGCGAGGTATTGATCAATTACATGGACCCACCTTTCATTCCATTTGTGGTAATTTGATCATTTATAAACCGTCCTTAAAAAATCCATTCATTTTTGATTATGATGAATCATTTCGTGCCATAATCGACTTGTTGCCAATTGCTGCGCTTTCGTACCAGAATGAAAAAGTTGAAAAAAAATATATATATTTTTTTTCAACTTTTTTCCATGGTGACAGATCATGGAGAAATCGCGAACATCATAGTTTCCCACTTTGGTTGACTGTGTTCCCAGAAAAAAGATTTTCTTTTTCTGATCAAGAAGCAAGCACTACCAAAGTGGCTATACATAGTAATCTTTTTACGGATCTATATGCTTTAATTGGAACTGGAAGTTTCGAAACAGGCTGGTATATTACCATAATGAAACTACCTTTCATTTTCTGTATTTGGATAGGCTTCATTTTGGCTTCATTGGGAGGCTTGCGTAGTTTTCTACGTCAGCTGGCTTTATATAGATTGGATCGGAATTGAAAAAAAAAAATATATATATATTTTGTAGAAAATGCAGAATTACATAAATCTGGAGTAAAAGGATTCGAACCTTTGCCTGTCGGTATCAAAAACCGAAGCCTTTCCACTTGGCTATACTCCAAAAAATCTACCTACGGCCTGTTTTTCAAAGCTTGTAAAGTGCTATGCACCCACCTAAAACAAAAACAAAATAACTTCCCACTCTGCCAATGGCTCATAACAGACCAACGTAGGGGCGGTTAATTTGCTTATGTTCTCCTACAATATACAATATTTTTTGATAATCGAATTATTCATCTATATCGTGAAGGAAGGACCTATAACTTTAAGCCTGAGCTATTCTCCTATGCATACATAGTAGATAAATAGAGCACATAATAGTTTCTAATCTGATTTATGAATTGAGCACACTTCTTATGAATAAACATAGATTCTTTTTTCGCCAATCAAGCAGCATGGCTTCTCTTCCAATTTTCAAAAACAGTTTGATCACGACTCGTGTTCGATCCGCGGAGCGAGGGTACAAATACTATGCGAGGTTCAAGACCCATTGATTTACAAATTTATGATATAATACTAAATTTCCTAATAGTAGTTATACCTTTTTTTTGTCAAATGTCGTTCGTTCCAAAGATGTCTATGAATTTAGGTGAGGGCCGCAGCCATAAATCTTTAATAAAAAAATTCAAAACATCAGAGGGATTTCTATTTATAGATCAAGCAATCTGGTTACACTTAATCTTGATATGGGTCTTGAACCTAACCACTCGAATTACTAAGCCTGTTTTTTTTTAAGGCGTTAGATACACGAAAATAACCGCGGTGATTAGAGGATGGTGCGATCACTGCGGTCCCTTCCGCACAAATAGGTTGGGATTAGAAAATGCATGTCATATTAATATCAAATATATCACAATGATATATTTAAGAAATAATAATGCTAAACAAATAGTTGTTTCTGGAGCCTCGTAACTTCCGCTGGTAATAATCATAATCTAAGGAAAGATAAGTTTCGGAAAATTCTCGTCATAGCCTTATGTTCTGCGATAAGGGCAGAGTTTAGGGTTAGCTTCAAGCTTCTATTACCTAGGAAAAATCGTGGACTCATTATGTTATTTTATCGTCGTCACTTCATAATATTGTCTTACTTGGCGCTTACTGTGGATTGGGCACCTTTATTCTTCATTCCCATTTGGTTGACCTGCGCGTAAATTTGTGGTCACTTCGGGATTCGACTGTCATTAGTTGAATATGCCGGGTGCGGCTCGACAATCTACCATAGCTGGTGGCATACTATCTCAAGAAGCAGTATTAACTGGGAAACAGTAATTCTATAGTAGGCTAGCCGAACAACTAAAGGCCTAGTGATCGCAGAACTTGAAGTTCCGACTTGTACGGATAGAGGGACTCGAACCCCCACAAACATTATGGTCACCAGAACCTAAACCTGGCATGTCTACCAATTCCATCATATCCGCCAAAATTTGATCAAATCTGTGGAAATTTTTTTTTTATTTTCTTTAGTTATTAGACTCTCTTAATGGCCTCAATACCATTTCAGATGGTAGCTCAAGGGCCCATGGATTGCCATATTTTTTATCGTCGATCGATAATCACAGTCACATGAATGGGTCAAAGGCCCTCTCGTCAAACTAGAATTGAACTTACACCATCCTATTTGGCCTAACCCTGTAGGTTAGGTCGTGTTTTATGGTTTCTGAGTCGTGCCTATAGATAAAGTTATTTTTCATGGTTCGTCATTGTAAAAATAAACTAAACTAAATTTGCTTATTAATGATCCATAAGTCATATTGTTTTTTGCGTTTGCGGGTACACTATCTAAGCATCATATCTTTTTAACTGCGTCGAAAGAAAGAGGGCGAAGCGGTTCTTTGCTTTCGCGCAGTGAACCACTAGTGCCGGTAGTCTATCTTGTAGGTCATTTGATTGGTATACTGACGATTTTATTATGTTATTTTCTATTGTCGTCTCTGTTCTATCGTGGTTGAGCGCGTGATGTACAAAAACATGCAAATTTTTGATTCATCCAATACTATACAGATTATGACATCTATCTATATATTTCGGTCCAGTGCACCGTGGCGCGTTTTGCGACATGGCTCAGTGTCGCGCCTCGAGCTAAGCCACGGCACAATACGCGCTGTCCCGCCGAGTAAAAATCTCCTCAAGCTTTTCAGGGTACTGCCCTATTTTTCGGCTGCCAAGCACAGAGCCACCAGCTGAAGATCATTCCTTTTTCTTGAATGAATCATCATAAATAATGATTATATATTTTTTTTCATAAAGAGAATATCTTGTTTTTTGCTTGATTCTGCAAAAGAATTACACAACGTTAAGATCTGTAAAGGTTACATGCTATTTTGTTTTAAAAAAGGTTAACTAATTACCCTACTTACGGATGGAGAGGGATTCGAACCCCCGGTATTCTCAATACTTCGGTTTTCAAGACCGACTCTTTCAACCGCTCAGACATCCATCCTTATCTTAGTAAGATCATCGGCTCAAAGGAACCAATAATCAACCTACTATTAATTTGCTATGTAAATGGAGATTTGAGAAAAAAAAGCGGGAAGAAATAAAAAAAAATTTTAGGCGGATATAGATTAAAGGTAAATTATCTGCCTTCCAAGCAGGAGATATGGGTTCGATTCCCGTTATCCGCAATGGCTAAAAAAACAAATGAAACTTCATATGCCTGCATCAAGATTCAAAACTTGTCGTCAAATTTCGGAAAATGTTTGGCAGACCAAAAAACTTACTCAAAAACAAAAAGCCATTATTTTGAAGCTTCAAAAAAAAACAAATAAAAAACAATCTGACTTTTCCAAAGAATTACAGACTATACAAAAGTTGTCCCTTTTTTATGGAAAATTACCCATTAAAAAGATGCGAAGGTCTAAAACGCAGACTTATCTAGATAAAAAAAATAGTTTGTTATTCGATATAGAACGAAGATTAGACGTGATTCTGGTTCGTCTCAATTTCTGTTTGACTATTTTTCAAGCAAGGCAGCTAATAAGTCATAAAAAAATTTGTGTCAATTATAAAATGGTCAATATTCCTGGTTTTCAATTATCTAAGGGTGATCTTATATCTATTCAAGATAATTTTTTATATTTCATTAGATCAAAAATAAGACAAAATTTTCAGAGTAACCGAATATGGAGAATAAAACCTACTCATTTGGAGGTTAATTATAAAACACTAAAAGCCGTGGTATTATATGAACCTCAACAAATACAATTCCCTTATAGCATAGATCTAGACCTTCTTGATTAAAGCAAGAACGTATGTAAATTATTTATTGGCAGAGCGATAACAGAGTTAATCTCTCGTAGATAGTGAAAAAAAGATATTCCGGGAATCTTTTGATTTTCTCGAACCATTTTTGGCTTTTTGCTATGGATATAAAGACAATACTACAATTGCGCAAAAAAATCAAGTAAAGCTCGTATGCCCAGGCAGACGGAGCATTCTTTTATGCTCTACGAGCTTCTTTCTTGGCCTTGTATTATCTTCTTGCGTCTTCAGGACTAGAGATGGAAAAAGAAGCGGGGAATTAGTCCGCTTTGTAGTGTGGAGTGAAAAATACTTTTGTTTGCTGTGCCCTGGCTAGTTTTGTAACAGCTATAAGCAAGCCTAGTCTCATATCATATCGAATTGGCGAAGACTATGGCCTAGTGGGCGTCGCAGCTCCATTTCGGCGAAGCGCCTATTCGTTGCTTGATGGCGTCGTCACGGTTGCTTTGCCCTGCTTGGCCGGATCCAAATCGACCATAAAGCATCTGGGGTGGGGTGGGGGAGGGCGGCGCGAACAAAAGCTATTGGGCTTCTGCGCGTCCTTTTCCCGCATCGGCGAGAAGAAAAGAGAGGTAGCCGGGAGGGAATAGATAGATGGTTAGAGCTTAATGCATAACAGCAAGCAAAATTGGGCCAAAGATCAAAAAAAATCTATCTATATTTTTGTTTTTTGTTGCGCCCCGCGGCCTGCCCCCTGGCCATGGCCCAATTTCGGTTAAAGGACTAGTTGCTTCTTATAAACTTGTATAATCAATGCGTAAAAAATGGTCAACTCTATTATACAATAAATAAGTAAACAAGCGACAATTTGACACCAGATATCTGGAGGTGTTGAAAAAGCTGCTGTAAAAATCGAAAGAACCATAAAAAAACGACGATTTTTTATGCAGCTTTTCACAAAAATCCCTTTTGATTCTAGCAAAAAGATCACAAGTACCTGTACTTGGGAGCATATTGATGAAATAAACAAAATACGAACAGTTAATAAAATATAGTCAAAAATCTTAGGTTGTAACTTTATTATAAGCAGATTAGTTGATGTTTTATTCAATTCATATGAAAAGTGCCAAACATTGGGAACTATCGCGACGAAAGTGACAAGAAAAAACGAAAAGAAGCAAAAACCACTTAAGTAAAAGAATTTGTTGTATTTTTTTCTTTGTTCTTCATAACAACTGGGAATCAAAAAACACCAGATTTGATAACTTGAAAAAAAAAATAAAAAATAAAAGCATGATATTAGAGGAATAGTAACATACGTGCTTAAGGCCTCCGTTAATCGTGTACAAATAAAACCTGAATAGGAGAGAATAAGAAAGGATTTCGCTGACAAAAAAAACAAATCTTCTGGAAACCAATAACACGTGAACCATGTTAAACTAAAGCAAATAAATATCCAAAAAAAACGAATTCTAACTTCTTTCAGAATAGTTTTAAATAAAAAATTCGTGATATTTCATTGTGTGTTGAACCTGATGAGAGCAAAAAAAACGTTGGGTTGGCTTTTACTGCGCCCGGCAAAGTGTGCAATCAATCGTAAGGCCCTACCAAGATTTTATTTTCATTTCATTAGTAGTTAAGGGTTCGCCTCTAGAATTTTACTACATTTAAGGGTACTCATTCATCATAATGCAATTACTATGTACTAAAACCGTATTACAGCCGAGCATTTCTATTTCATTGAGTAAAAGGCATGGCATAGAGCGCATATAGCCACGGGAATCTATGGCTAAATCATATTTTTTTTTGCTTTATGTATGACTTTTATTTCTGGTGCTATTCTTCCGCTGCGCGCCCTTTATTCGTCACACGAAGACAGCTTTTTTCTTTGTAGTTCACGAATGAATGAAGGTTAGTATTGTACTGCATTCTTAGCTCAGTTGGATAGAGCAACAACCTTCTAAGTTGAAGGTCACAGGTTCAAATCCTGTAGGATGCTTAAAGAAAATGCATAATGAATGAATCGATAATATATACCAACCAACGGTACATGCATTTCTCGATTGGTTCAAACCCATTAAAGGTTACATACCATACATACTACATACACGCGCGGATTGACCGATTTCTAAATAAAGAATTTTTTCTTTATTTTGGGGGAGAGTGGCCGAGTGGTTAAAAGCGACAGACTGTAAATCTGTTGAAGGTTTTCTACGTAGGTTCGAATCCTGCCTCTCCCATATACTCCGTATTTGAAGAATAGAGACGAAGCACTTGTTTTTGTGCTTATCCCTTCATGCAATTAAATAGAGTGGAACTTTCTCAGAAACATATTGAATGCTTTGGTATTCGAGCCCTCTCCGAACCGTACGAGATAGTCGCCCATCATACGGCTCTCTAATTCAACCTCTATTCGGATTTGCCTCTGTCGTTAGATTCTGGCTTGTTTTCCCAGTGACCGATCTCCAACAAGTGGCTTAAGTACCATAAAGCAACTTGCTTTTTCATTATGACGATCATGAGGGATTCTAGCAAGAGATAATAATAGAAAAAAAATGCATTTTCATTATCTCCTCTGAGCTCGTTCTTAATACCCTGAACATGGTGCATTCTATTCTAAATCTGAATAGAATAAAGGAAGCACGAAGAGCAGTTACGCTGCGTTTTAGTCATCAAGCAAGTGATGCCATAGGATTCTTGATAGCAGAATTTATTCTGCAGTTTAGAACGTATGAAACGAATTTTAGATAGTCAAGGTAGGGCAGGGCTTTTGACGAGGACGCCACTAAGCTGGCATCGAAGACAGTATGGTTTTTAGTATATCCCCTTTTCGGTTTCATATTTTGCGTGGAGTACCTCTTTCACTCATAGATTGTTTCCATGTTCCCATCTGGGTGTCCGTGATACCGCAAAAAAAATATATATATATATATATATTTTTTTTGCTTATGAAAGTAGGTCTTCAAAAAGGCGTTTTCCATTTTGGCTTTTCATTCCGCTTCGTCCGCATAGCAAATGGCAGCATGTAGATTCGTTTTGTGCTGAACTTCTTCCGATTACCGTGCTTCGTTCTATAGGGCTCCAGTTTTGGTTTTATCAATGGTCTCCTTTCGTCCGATATTGGTGTCATCGATTCGGGTCCTGCCGCCCCAATTGGACATAAAGCATTATTCACGAGTCCAGGTTGCCCACGATGTTTTGCAGATCTGAATAGGTTTCCCTAGCTTTGCGAAAGCGGAAAATCCAAGAGTCCATTAAAAGAGCGGCAGCGCCCTAAATTGCTTTTCTCTTTATTTTCGGACAAATCCTGTTTGAAACCCGTAGGGGCTTAGCTAGGAGACGTGGTTGAATATGGTCTGCTAAGGTACAGCAGACGGTTAGGCCCCTTCCCTTTTGTCGGCAGTTCTAGCGAAAAAAATCTTTTTACTACGTACGGCTCAGGCGGGTACTATGGGCCCTCTGCCATCCACTTCGGTCGGCTGGACGAAAGTGGATTTCACCGGTGTTGCCTACAGTTTTTGGCCAATTTTAATTCAAGGCCATTTTGCGTTGAGATGTCGTTTAGTCCTTTGTCCCCATTACTTTGGGTAATCTGCTCCCTCGTGCAGGCTCTGTAATATCCGCCCGCAGGGTTTCTTTTTCTATTCTGGCCTCACCATAATTTATTGATGGCAGACTGAGAGCTTGACAGCGCGCACTCGTGTGCATTACCACAGGGAGTTCCTCGTGATTAACTGCAGGTCCAGTTTGACCGAAAGAGACTTTGATTTGCCAGAGCAGGGGCTCATCTCATACAAGAGCAGGCTAGCGTAGTGGTCTTGGGTTGTTTGAGCTAGAATCATTCGTTTGCTTCGTGAACCTTTAGGCTTTGTTCAAAAAAAAAGAGAAAATTGTTTTGCTATGCACCCTTCGCTGCTTTTTTTCATCATAATCAACCTTTTATTCGCTAAGCAAAGAAGTAGACCGCAGGTCAAACGTATTTTCTTTTCTGAACGCTGCCTGTGGTCCTTTGGGTGCTTTTGCGCTTTATGGGATAGCAAAAAAGCAAGTTGAAAGCCTAAAAGACATACTCTACCATCATGAGGTCTTCCTTGTTTCTTTTTCCAACTACGTCTCTAGAGCATGCTGTGGTTCCCACCCGTTTACACGGTGGTTGGGTAAGCTCTATGCCTGGCACGCGGAATAGGGTCTCGCGTGGTTTGCTATATGGCCGCTAGCGCAAAACTGCGAATAATTTCCATATGGCTAAACAATGACTGTAGGCGACGCGAACGGTCGCCCTAAATTCCACTGCGATAGTCCCACGAATTCGAAAAGTTATAACCAGAATGGCCAGCCCAATAGCGGATTCCGCAGCTGCCACCGTTAAAACAAATAAAGCAAATAATTGACCCATCATATCATCTAAATAAACCGAAAATACCAGAAAGTTTAAATCGACCGCAAGTAACATTAACTCAATTGACATTAACATAATAAGGATATTTTTTCTATTCAAGAAAATCCCCCAAATACCTGAAAGAAAAAGAATCATAGAAAATGTTAAATATTTTACTAGATCCATAATAAGAGTCTCTTTTTTGAAAGCCAACTCGGTTTCAAGCCAAGCACATGCCGATTCCTTAGCCAATAAGTACTGCTTTGCCCTTTTCTTTATGGCAAGGGCGATATAAACCGGAACAGGCACATAGAGGACAATGAAAAAGACCATCATTAGTAACCATTTAATTACTTACTGACTTTATCCGTGACACGGCCTCTACTAGCACCAGAAAAAAATATATATATATTTTTTTTTTGCTGCGCTCTCCGCGCTTATTTTCGCCCTATAGCACTATCTGAATCTTTAAATGATTATAAAAAGTATCTTTAAATGATTATAAAGTTTTTTTAAAAAACAAAAAACAAAAAAACATATTTGATAATTATTAAACAAAATACTCTGAAAAGAATCAAGATCCAATTTCGTGTTATTTCATGGTGAACATAATCTGTCAGAATTTCTTCAATTCCCACATGAATATGCCAGAATAACAAAATGTTTAACAGAATCAAAGTAGAAACATTTGATATAAAAATGGTTGGGATTAGAGAAGCGGCAGTCATTCTTTGAAGAAGCCAATGCCCCAAGGTTTCTCTATGAGCTTTCATCGCTTTTTACCTTTTTTTCGAGAGTAAAAGGAAACTGGCCTTTTTGGTCCGGCCCCTTCTTGTAGAAGCGTATGTGACAATTGTCCGTCATACGGCTCTGCCTATCTAAAAAGTATCCTGTCGGCCGAAATAATACTGGAACAGGTTGTAGGCTTGTCTTAGTTAAGCCTCCGCAAGATAAAGTAGACCCAATTCCGAGGCATCGCTGAGCTATCAGGGAAAAAAGTATATATATATAGACTTTTTTTCGGGGTTATCGTATTTCGTGCCTATGAGAAATAGAATCGGATAATATTCAATACAGCTAAAAAAGTTGCACAGAATAACATAATAATTCCGGAAGTATATACTTTGGATAATTCTAAAAAAAAACCTAAATCCCACAATAAATGACGAATTCCATTACTCATATGATAGCACAAAGCCAATAAACTGAAATTGACTACGCTTGAGATCAACCAATAGAAATAGAAGGTGAAGAAAAAAGCGTACCGGTAGAGATAATAAGAAGTAAGGTTAAGATCGCCTATTTTCAAGAAGAGGATACTAGAAAAAACCATAATGGATAGGGTCAAACTTCGGTAGGAAGTTATGATTAACCCCTGCCTCCTAAGTGCTCTCCGAACCGTACGTGATAGTCTCCCATCATACGGCTCACTAACTCTCCTGATTGGAATTTAACTCATGGAAGACGGACTCCATTAACTGCGGCTCGTTGGGTGCCTGCCCTTCCCGGCTACTGATTGGATTATCAATGGCACTGGATGTATCATCATATATAATGTATTAACATCTTGATGTTAATAGGGCGCAACAAAAAATAGATATATTTGCCGTTTTCTTTTTTGAGTGTCGGAGAGTAAAACCTGCCAGACTAGGCAGGTGCATAGACCCCTTCGCCTTTCATCCAATCCGCAAGTTTCCTGTTTACACGGTTCTTCTAGGATCAGGCAGGTACTATGGGTCCTCTGACTTCCAACTCAAACCATAGTGTATGGTTGGATCTCGCCGATATCACCTGTGAGCTATAGCGCTTGAGATGTCGTTTAGTTCTCTGTCCCCGTTACTTTGGGTAATCTGCTTCCATGCGTAAAAATATATCTATCTTCTTCTCGTCCTTACCGTTCTTAGCCAACCAGCAGGCTGAAAGCATAACAGTGTTCGTTCGTGCGATTCCTCGCGTGCATTTTTTTCGCACTAGTTCGCTGTAGGGTAGGCCGACCCGAAAAGAACTGCGATTCTGTTTTATCATCTCATGCTAAATGAAATCTATATATAAATATATATATAGATTTCATTTGGCAAGCGCCAGCGGACTCGCGGAGGATTATCGAGTAGGCCGAGAAACTAGCCGACAGCCGACGAATATCTCCTTTATCGCTGCCTCCGTGGCATGCTCCCCTTTTTCCGCTATTGGGTAAGCCCTGAGCCCCTCGGGCAGTAGTGCCTTTGTTGTAATCACAAGTAATCTAACGGCCACCCCTAAGAAAGCCCCAGAAATTCTATGAAAAATAGAGAAGGTAGAAGTAAGCTGTGGCTTATAAATGGTAAGATGAGGTGATAAGGGTCGATTGATTTTCATGTTTTTAGTTGACTCTGATTCTGACTCAAGGTGACAGGATTTGAACCTATGGCCCTCTGTACCCAAAACAGATGCGCTACCAGACTGCGCTACACCTTGGCTGATGTTCCCTAATGAATATTTGATAAATGCTTAAATTGTTATTGAGCAACATACAAAAGGAACTAAAACTAATAAAAAAAATTCTATTTTTAACGCCACTGAAAAAAAGCACTACCATCTCGTTCAGTTTCTTTTTTGCTTGAAAATAGTTTTTTGGTGAACGTTTATGATCGTCTCAGCCCTTTAATGCTTGCTCGAGGCCAGAAGGGCGAGTCGGTCATTGTCCGACTTATTTACAAAGCTTTATAATGCAATTACATGTAATTGCATTATAAAGTCAAGTATTCAACATAATATATTATTAATCTTTTAGTTTCGTTATTAATTAAGTAATTCCATGGGAATAGCCATGAATAGTCATAGATAGAGACGAAGGCCCAAATCCAAAATTGCGCGATTAATCTTGCGGCCCAAAAAGAAATGGAATTATTATCGAGACTGAAAAGAATAAAAGCCACACAGAACCGAAATGAGGCTTTCCTAGGTAATAGCTCCGACTCACTGTGAACGACTAGCAATGTCGGCAGAGCCTTAGAACAAAAAAAATGAATTTAGGAATTCGGATCGATAGCAACGAGGCGAAAAAATCCGCGGGGCTACCCTGCAACAAAGACCGTGGTATTCCATAGAATATAGCATACTTAGAATCTGCAATCACTACGTAATTCCATGATGTGAAAGAAGCATAGCAAGTTTATTGGACCAAAGGTTCTACATAGTGAATGCATTTTGGTTTATGGGTAGTAAACCTTAGTATGATGATGATTTAGTTAGTGATACGCAGAGGTTTTCTATTGGAAGTTTGGCAGGTTCAGAACCTACTTCTGTGTAAAAAATCATACTCAAAAAAAAGAGTTTGATCCTGGCTCAGAATGAACGCTAGCGATATGCTTAACACATGCAAGTTGAACGTTGTTTTCGAATCAGAATGAGAACAAAGTAGCGAACGGGTGCGTAACACGTGGGAATCTGCCAAACAGTTTGGGCCAAATCCCGAATGAATAAAAGCTAAAAAGCGCTGTTTGATGAGCCCACGTAGTATTAGGTAGTTGGTTAGGTAAAAGCTGACCAAGCCTACGATGCTTAGCTGGTCTTTTCGGACGATCAGCCACACTGGGACTGAGACACGGCCCAGACTCCTACGGGAGGCAGCAGTGGGGAATCTTGGACAATGGGCGAAAGCCTGATCCGGCAATATGGCGTGAGTGAAGAAGGGCAACGCAGCTTGTAAAGCTCTTTCATCGAGTGTGCGATTGTGACAAGACTCGAATAAGAAGCCCCGGCTAACTCCGTGCCAGCAGCCGCGGTAAGACGGGGGGGGCTAGTGTTATTCGGAATGACTAGGCGTAAAGGGCACGTAGGCGGTGAATCCGGTTGAAAGTGAAAGTCGCCAGCTCAACTGGCGGAATGCTTTCAAAACCAATTCACTTGAGTAAGATAGAGGATAGTGGAATTTCGTGTGTAGAGATAAAATTCACAGATATACGAAGGAACACCAAAAGCGAAGGCAGCTTTCTGGGTCTCTACTGACGCTAAGGTGCGAAAGCATAGGGAGCAAACAGGATTAGATACCCTGGTAGTCTATGCCGTAAACGATGAGTGTTCGTCCTTGGTCTGCGCTGTATGCAAAACGGCTGATCAGGGGCCCAGCTAACGCGTTAAACACTCCGCCTGGGGAGTACGGCCGCAAGGCTGAAACTCAAAGGAATTGACGGGGGCCTGCACAAGCGGTGGAGCATGTGGTTTAATTCGATACAACGCGCAAAACCTTACCAGCCCTTGACATATGAATAAGTTTGCTTGTCCTTAATGGGACGGTACGAAAATTTCTACAGGTGCTGCATGGCTGTCGTCAGCTCGTGTCGTGAGATGTTGGGTTAAGTCCTATAACGAGCGCAACCCTCGTTTTGTGTTGCTAAGACATGCGTTTTGGGGTCGATTCTCGATCATTTGAGACTGATGGAGACCACGCGAAGAATGTCACGACGCCGTCTGGCTACGATCACACGGTTGATTCGACGAGCACAGCTCTCCTAGCGTGGCACACAAAACAATGTGGCACCCAGTCTTTGGAAACAGAATTGACAATCCATGCCATGGACTGCACTCACAAGAAACTGCCAGTGATATACTGGAGGAAGGTGGGGATGACGTCAAGTCCGCATGGCCCTTATGGGCTGGGCTACACACGTGCTACAATGGCAATTACAATAGGAAGCGAGGCTTGAAGGCGGAGCGAATCCAGAAAGATAGCCTTAGTTCGGATTGTTCTCTGCAACTCGAGAACATGAAGTTGGAATCGCTAGTAATCGCGGATCAGCATGCCGCGGTGAATATGTACTCAGGCCCTGTACACACCGCCCGTCACACCATGGGAATTGGCTTCGCCCGAAGCATCAAACCAAGGATCACCCATTCTTTCAGTATTCTACGCCGTTGGTGAGTGTGGTCTACCAGAGGAATTGGTGGTCTGATGTGGGATACCAAGGTGGGGCCTTTGACTGAGGTGAAGTCGTAACAAGGTAGCCGTAGGGGAACCTGTGGCTGGATTGACTCCTTTTTTTCGACAAAAGAGAGAAAAAAAAAAGACTCCAAAAAAGAAACATCTATCTAGTTTCTGTCGTTCGGTTCTGTTTGATAGTAACACATTGATAGTAACACAGAAAAGCAAAAAAAAAGAGTAGATACGCCCTGTGCTCTTCATTCTTTGGACTAGGATTGCATGGCCCGGAGCAGCATAATGCGATAGTAGCAAAGACTTGAGTGAATTTTTGGTCTATGTCAGTTAGTGAGAGCCTACCCCGCAGCCTTTCCAATTATGCCTGTGAATGCCCCTACTATTACACAATAACGGCTTCAGTCGCTATTATGAATATCACCAAGGCGCAGGGCGCTCTAATAATCTACTCCGTTTGAACTTCATACATAAACAGTTACTTCTATCCCCATCGGGGCCAGGTTAAAGGGCGCATCAGGCCAATTATCATCCAACAGCCAGGGAGCGGCAGATTAGTAGAACAGCGGATTCATAATTCGCATGTCGGAATAGTTTAGTCGGTTAGAACAGCGGGATCATAATTCGCACACGGGGGTTCAAATCCCTCTTCCGATCCCTCTTCTGATAGGAACTTTCGGATAAGAATTGAACCTACAACAAAGGAGGCAAAAAAAAGATATATATATCGTTTTTTTGCTGGTCACTAACCTTATCCTAAATCTCCTTCTTCTATCACAGAACACGGTAAAGAAAGATTTACCATGGATAACTACAAATGCAACATAATCAATCAATCATCATAGATAATTCATTAAAATACATAGAGACTCAAATTGCTAAAATACATAGAGACTCAAATTGCATAGAACGGCGGCATCACCTTTAGGGCGGTAAACCACAAAGAGAAGCGGTCGTATCTTATCCACAAGGCCGCAGGCCACGCGTCGGCTACATCAGAACAAATCTAATTATTAATTAGAACAACCATAAATAAGGGCGCTTCTCAGCTTGGTAAGAAATCGAAATAAAGTCAAGTTGGCGATGGCGGCGATGGCGCCTTCGGCCCTGTGATTGGTGCCTTCGGCCCTGTGATTATTCTCGCCGAAGAGCACCTGTGTAGTCCACTTCGGCGGCGCTTCGCCCTTGTTGACTCTATTCATCAATTATTCCAAAACGCTAAACAAAGTGATGAACAATCAATCGCGGGGCCGAAGGTTCTAGGGGACTAAGCTCGCCAAATAGTACTATGCAACACTCGGCGCCCAAGGATCCATCATCATACAGACTCGCGACCAAAAAATCACATATGTCTAATAAAGAACTCTACTTGGGGCGGGCGGGGAACTGCTGCGCAAAAAGAAATATTTTGAAATATTTTGCGGCGCCGTTGAAGAAAACCTTATTATGTGCGCGGGATAGAGTAATTGGTAACTCGTCAGGCTCATAATCTGAATGTTGTGTAGGTTCGAATCCTACTCCCGCCAAAGAGTCTAAGTGGTTTTTGTGGAACAGCGGGATTTATACAAAAAGCAGCAGTGCATCCATTTTCTAATAAAGAACTCTACTATAATACAATGAATCATTTTCGATGAATCATCATATACAATAGACTAAAAATCCACCGCTACGCGCTTCCGGGCACTACCCTTGTTGACTCTATTCATCAATCGCTACGCGCTTCCGGGCACTATGGTAAGACATAAAAACACCCGATCCCATTCCGACCTCGAAATGTGAAATCGTCTTACGCTATATGTACTGATTTATCAATTTCGGGAGACATGGTCCAGGCCCGGACAACGTCCAATTTCAATTATAATAAAATAACTATGATTCTGTCATCACGTAATCTCACAATAGTAATAACGTGATGACAAGCTATTAGTACATAATTTCATAGTAATAATAATCACAATAATGTGATGATAAGATATACTATTTTTTAATGTTTTTTTTTTGTCATCACGTGATCTCATAATAATAGTAACATGATGACAACAAAAAAGATTAAAAAATGAAAGAAAT